TTCACATCATTCATTATTTTTTCTTTCTCTTTCTATTTACGGCGACGAAGAATAAAAATATCACTATATTTATTCCTTTTCCTACTCCTTCTTCCAAGCGCGGGATAACCCCAAGGAGTTGTGGGTTTTTTTCTACCAATCGGGGCCCTCCCTTCACCACCTCCATGGGGATGGTCTACAGGGTTCATAACTACTCCTCTTACTACAGGACGCTTACCTAGCCAACATTTAGATCCGGCTCTACCCAAACTTTTCTGGTTCGCCCCGACATTACCCACTTGTCCGACTGTTGCTGAGCAGTTTTTGGATATCAAACGAACCTCTCCAGATGGTAATCTTAATGTGGCTGATTTACCCTCTTTTGCAATCAGTTTCGCTACAGCACCTGCTGCTCTAGCTAATTGTCCACCCTTTCCAAGTGTTATTTCTATGTTATGTATGGCCGTGCCTAAGGGCATATCGGTTGAAGTAGATTCTTCTTTTTGATCAATAAAAACCCCTTCCCAAACTGTACAAGCTTCTTCCAAAGCATACGGCTTTCTGGATGTAGATGATGATATCTAGACAGATGGATCTTATATGAATCGTATGATGAAGTACCACATGAGTGGATATATAGGAATCCAAATCTGCCGAATCACTCATGCTACGATCTTCTACATCCTAGGTCTCCCCATTCCGTCATCTGGCTTATGTTCTTCATGTAGCACTCAGACCGAATGACTCTATGAAATTACGTCGATACTTCCATTCCACATATTACGGGTAACGTAGGAGACATCTCTATTTTTCCCCCGGGGGATCTTTAGAATTACCACTGCTTAGCTTTCAATTCGCCTCTGACCATCAAATGAAATGTGAATAACCCATCCTCCTCTCTTTGAAACAAGGGGCGCTTCCGGTTCTATCCGTGCTTCAAACAATTTTGTCTTCTCCATATTACCATATCTCTAGAGTCAATAATTTTATATGAGGAACCACTGAACTCAATCACCTGCTGCCGTTACTCTTCAGTTTTCTGTTGAGGTCTATCCCGTAGAGGTACTCAAATTGGATCAGTGATCGATTTCTAGGTTTTGTCGTAAACCTAATTGGTTACTTCCAATTACGTAAATCAATAGTTCAAACCGCACTCAAAGGTAGGGCATTTCCCATTGATATAGGAACTTCTGTACCAGAAACAATGGTATCTCCAATTATAGCCCCTCTGGGATGTAAAATATATCTCTTCTCACCATCCCCATAGTGTATGAGACAAATGTATGCATTTCGATTAGGGTCGTATTCTATGGTTACGATTCTACCAGATATGTCTTTTGCATTCCGTCGAAAATCGATTTTACGGTATAGACGCTTATGACCTCCCCCTCTATGCCTTGCGGTAATGATTCCTCTGGCATTACGACCTTTACCACAACGATGCTGTCCATAGATCAAATTTGTTCGTGGATTGGATTTCGCTTGACTGTCTACGGCTCCTTTGCGTGTGCTAGGGGTAGAAGTTTTGTATAAATGTATGGCCATGTTATTAAGTATTTATTTTATTTTTTTTTATTTAAGTTCTTTTCTCTATAAGAGGTGGAATAGAATAACCCGGTTGAAGCGTAATGATCATACGTCTGTAATGCATTGTATGTCGCATAATAGGTCCCATTCTTCTACCCTTTCCCGGGAGTCGATGGCTATTCATAGCTACTACCTTGACACCAAAGAAGAGTTCGATCCAATGCTTTATTTCTGTCCTAGTTGATCCTGATTCGACATTAGAAGTATATTGATTGTTCCCCAATAACCGAATACTTTTTTCTGTAAATACTGCATATTTGATTCCATCCATAAATCCATTTTCTTCCCTATGAGTTCCAGTATCTATAAGAATTAGAATTCTTACCGTTTCTACCGTTTCTATCTTATTCTTATAGTATGAATATACCAATTAGTTATCTATGGATGATGAGATTCCGTTGATACGGAGCCAATTCTATTATTGAACGTTCCAATTCGCGTGCATCCAGCAGGAATTGAACCTACGAATTTGCCAATTATGAGTTGGGCGCTTTAACCATTCAGCCATGGATGCTTCGCGGAGACTCGTCATCAACGGGGGCTGTCTTTGTGTAAGTGGGTTTCAATTGAAATATAATCTTTCGTTTAGGAGAAATCAATGAAACGGCATCAATTCAAATCCTGTATTTTGGAATTGAGAGAGATATTGAGAGAGATCAAGAATTCTCGCTATTTCTTAGATTCATGGACCAAATTCGATTCAGTGGGGTCTTTCACTCACATTTTTTTCCACCAAGAACGTTTTGTGAAACTCCTTGGCCCCCAAACTTGGAGTGTCCTGCTTTCACGTGATTCACAGGGTTCAACAAGCAATCGATATTTCACGATCAAAGGTGTAGTACTGCTTGTAGTAGCGGTCCTTAT